ATTTTGATTCCGCCAATTGAACACAATCAAGTCTAGATGATACAACGAAAAAAAGAAGATGGGTAGAAAAACTTATTAGATACCATTGACTCTGGTATCTAATAAGTTCTACCTACTATTGGATTTGAACCAATGACTCCCGCCGTATGAAAGCAATACTCTAACCACTGAGTTAAGTAGGTTATTTATCATCACAAAAAAAGGACCCATCGCCTCGGGGATTATAGGTGGAATATTATTTCTAAGCAATACCCATCTGCTAACAGTAAACGGATCAGAGAACTATCATGTGGGATCCTATCTTGACAAGAAATTATCTATATGTTAAGATATCTATGACAAGGGCTATAGCTCAGTTAGGTAGAGCACCTCGTTTACACGTGCGCCAATGCTTTTCAAGGGAGCCCATTATGCAATGATCTTATTGAGAAATCGATGTCTTACTCCATAGATTCGAGGGAACAAGAGAACAATAGCCTGACAAATATTTGGTTCGGTTCAATTTGAGTGCGAATTCAAGTGCCAAATCAAATAGAACCCGCCATTGATTTGCTAATTGATAAGGTAAATACCCAGTCCATTCAATGCCAGGCTTAATGAGTATAAGGGACTCAAAAGAACCTCTTTTCGTCCTATGAACTTTAAGGTGTATGAAGTCTCATATTTGACTCTTGCAGCGGAGCGATAGAGATTCCATTTAACTTAGGTTGATCTAGGCCGGAGGCAGACCTAAGTCAAGGTAACCCTTCTTTGAAACACTTTGGTATTGCTCCTAGATCAGAATACAAATGATGAATCACAGAGCACATGGAGCCATCTTATTATCTTCCTGTAAAGAAAAAATATGGTGGACTAACTGATCTTTACATCAATCAGTTGATGAAAGAGCCCAATGCAACAAAATGCATGTTGGGTCTTTGAAACAGTTCGAATCATTTCGATAATAATCAGTTTGATCTGTTTTACCGAGAAGGTCTACGGTTCGAGTCCGTATAGCCCTAACACATTCCGTTTTTTTATAGACATTTTAGTTTAGTATAGTTTTCATTTCCTCATTAATACTTGTTTATGGATTAACCGGTTCCTTTGTTCATAGAAATGAAAGCATTACCATATGCTCATGTGAATACATAGGGACAGGAAAATAAAAACAATAATTCATTCCAATGGATGAATTACATATGACTTTTTTCTTGTCCATGATCAAAGAATTACTGATATACTTTTGTTTTTGTTTTAGTATACCCAATCTCAGTCAATTTATGAAGTGAAAATCATGACAGGATCCTGTCTAAAAACTTCATCCCGACCCAACTAAATCGAATCCTAAGTTACACGGATCTAGTACCTATTCTTTTCTTGGACTTGTATTTGTGGAAGTCCCCCGACTTCGACTAATTGCTTTTTGGCCGAACAACAACCCAACTTGGTTGTTTCAAATATAATGCAGAGATAATGAATTGGTCCTTAATGTATCGACGTTCCTTCTTCTATATTCTATGAGTTGGGTTGGTTTGTGGATTTGGTCTCTCGAATTGTTCGAGAATGTGTGATTCTTTCTATTAGAAGTATCTTATGTAGATCATTTATGATTCCACAGATTCTATCACTCTGCGCTATCTTTCATTGTGTAGTGTAAGTTTGCTCCAAAACAAACTCCCTTTTTGTAGCGAAACCTAACCCATCGGTTGGTCTTACTAAGTTTTATTGCCGTAACAAGTATTTTTGTTCATCCCCAATCGCGGTCTTTCTTTAGTACTCGATTCTTTTTCTTTCTGAGAGGGTCCGAGGCGGGGGTATAGTACAGATTCTAAGTTTCCAATTTTTTGGTTTTGGTATAGAAAGATATGAGTTGTTATATGTAAAGGTTCCTAGCAACTCAACGGATTGAATCAAATCAATAAAGTAAGGAAAATAGAAATGAAATCTAGGACAAGGAAAGGGGATAAAATATAATCGTTCGATGTATTAGATTATGTTTACGTATTCCTATCGAATCAATAGAAGCAATGATTCTCCACCTGGATTTTAATGAAAAGAATACTTCGAGTAGAATATGCTAGAAATCCCTAGCCGTTTTACCCATATGACTACTGAAATTTTTTCGTTTTGATTTGAAAAAAAAAGTGAAATAATATAATTTCAATTATATTATATATAAAATGAACTATAAAAACATAGTTATACTAAATACGTACGATATTATACGTACGATATTAATAGTTATACTAATACGATTACGTGCGATTACGATATTATTAGTATTATTTATTAGTATTATACTATTTTTAGTATTTGTATTTAATTGCTTTTTTAGGGAGAAACCGAGACAAAGTAAGAGAGTTTGTGTAAGAGCATCCTATATCTACACCATATCTAAATGGAATCGAAATACAAAATAAATGTAAGTGGGGTTCCGTTGTATGAATCTTTAAACAAGACATGCCCCGTAGCAAACAAACTCTAAACTATAACTATGCAGTTTGATTTGATCAAAAAA